CTTCTCAATCATCCTTACTAATCACTTCTCAATCATCCTTACTAATCACTTCTCAATCATCCTTACTAATCACTTCTCCTTTTCAACTTATTTAATTTAAAAATTTCATATAAATTTATTTATATCAATCATATTAACTTATTTATTAATATTTTTAAACTAAATATAAATAACCACATAAATTATAAAATATTAATTTTATATCTTTAATTTATTTAAAACATTAATTTTATATTAAATTTAAAATTTTAAAAATACACACCAACCCCTTCATTTTTAAAAATATATTTTAAATATATTAAAACTAAATCTTAATTCTTTAAATATATTTTAAATATATTTAAAATACTTTATATATAATTAATACATTATATAATTAATACATTAAATATATCTATATTTAAAATTTATTTTAAATATTTAATATAATTTAAATATATTTTATATTAAATATATTTAAAAAATTTAAAAAATATCTTAAATTCTAAATATATCTAAAATACTATAAATATCTTTTAAATACCTTAAATACACCTTAAATATCCTAAATATATATATATATTAAACATACCTTAAATATATTTTAAATATATTAAATATATTGAATACTCTAAATATTCTAAATATATTCTAAACTCTAAATATACTTTAAAATATACCCTAAAAATACACTGAATATCCTCTAAATACCCTAAATACTTTAGATACTTTAAATATTTTACTTTAAATACTTTAAATACATCTTAAATATACTTTTAATATTTATAATATAATATAATATAATATAATATAATATAATATAATATAATATAATATAATATAATATAATATAGTATAATATAACATAATATAATATCATATAACATAACATAATATAGTATAATAATTAAAAAATCTATTTAATGAAGTGCCTGAAAAAGGGTTATTTTGATAGAATAAATCATGTAAAATTTTACCTTCATTATTACTCATCATACTTATATTTAATAGAATTAAACTATTACCTAAAATATCAAAAATTTTTATACATCATATACTAAAATATAAAAAGATAAGCTAAAATAAGCTTTTAGGTTCATACCCTAACTATAAAGATACCTTTTCTTTTTATTGAAACCTCTATACAAATTATTATTTTTTCCTCTATTAATTACCAGAACCTTAATTTCAATCTCTTCCTCTAATTGAATAAGTGCTTGAATAGGATTAGAAATTAATTTATTATGTTTTATTCCTTTAATATCTCAAAAAAATCTTTCTAATAACTCTGAAGCTACAATAAAATACTTTTTAATTCAAAGTATAGCCTCTTCTTTATTAATTTTTTCAATTTTATTAAATTTATTAATATTAAATATTAACTCCACTTTATATACAAATAATTACTTATTAATAATCATAAATACCTCATTAATATTAAAAATTGGAATTGCTCCATTCCATTTTTGATTTGTAGAAATTATTGAAAAAATCAATTGAATAAATAGAACTATCTTATTAACATGACAAAAATTAGCTCCTATAATACTTCTCTCCTATACAACAAAATCTATAATTTTTATTATAATCATTTGTTTAATTACAACTTTTACTGGAAGAATTATAGGCCTAAATCAAACAAGTTTACGAAAAATTATAGCATTCTCTTCCTTAAATCATTTAGGATGAATATTAAGAACTTTATTAATTAATAAATTATTATGAATAATTTATTTTTTTATTTACTTAGTAATTACTATTACAATTACAATATTATTTCATTTTTTAAAAATTTTTTTTTTAAAACAAATATTTACTATACCTTTAAATTCTTTCATAATTAAATTTAATTTATCTTTAAATTTTTTATCTCTAGGAGGTCTCCCCCCATTTTTAGGATTCTTTCCTAAATGATTAGTAATTTTAAAATTATCATCTTCTTTCAATACATTACTTTTATTTATAATCTTTATATCTTTAATTACCTTATATTTTTACTTACGCATTATTTATTCTTATCTAACTATTAGATCAAATAAATTGAATTATAATTTTATTAATTATTATTTATCTGATATTTCACTATTTAACACATTTTTAACTACCAACAGATTAATTATTTTTATTAATTTATTTTACCTTATCTAAGAATTTAAGTTAATAAAACTAATAACCTTCAAAGTTATCAATAAAGTTTCTTTAATTCTTAATTAAAATCCAAAACAAAAATTATCTTTAAATTTGCAATTTAATATTTTATTTAAACTATTGAATTAGTAAAAGAAAAAAATTCCTATATAAATTTACAATTTATTGCCTAAATCTCAGCCATTTTACCGCAACAATGATTATTTTCTACAAATCATAAAGATATTGGAACTCTATATTTTATTTTAGGGACCTGAGCAGGTATAATTGGAACCTCTATAAGTATTTTAATTCGTATTGAATTAGGTATACCTGGCTCTATTATTGGAGATGACCAAATTTATAACGTAATTGTTACAGCTCATGCTTTTATTATAATCTTTTTTATAGTTATGCCTATTATAATTGGTGGATTTGGTAACTGATTAATTCCTTTAATATTAGGAGCTCCTGATATAGCTTTTCCACGAATAAATAACATAAGATTTTGATTACTCCCCCCCTCTCTAACCCTTTTATTAATAAGTTCCTTAATTGAAACCGGAGCAGGTACAGGTTGAACTGTTTACCCCCCTTTAGCAAGTTCTATTGCTCATAGAGGAGCTTCTGTAGATCTTGCCATCTTCAGCCTACATATAGCAGGAATCTCATCCATCTTAGGCGCAGTAAATTTTATTACTACTATTATTAATATACGTCCTATAGGAATAACATACGACCGAATACCATTATTTGTTTGATCTGTAGGAATTACAGCTTTATTACTTTTATTATCTCTACCAGTTTTAGCCGGAGCTATCACAATATTATTAACTGATCGTAATTTAAATACAACATTTTTTGATCCTGCCGGAGGAGGAGACCCTATCCTCTATCAACATTTATTTTGATTCTTTGGTCATCCTGAAGTTTATATTTTAATTTTACCAGGATTTGGAATAATTTCTCATATTATCAGCCAAGAAAGAGGTAAAAAAGAACCTTTTGGTTCCCTAGGAATAATTTACGCAATATTAACTATTGGACTACTAGGCTTTATTGTATGAGCACACCATATATTCACAGTAGGAATAGATGTAGACACTCGAGCTTACTTTACCTCAGCAACAATAATTATTGCAATCCCAACAGGAATTAAAATTTTTTCCTGACTAGCCACTTTACATGGAACTCAATTCACTTACAATCCTGCCATTCTATGAACTTTAGGATTTCTATTTTTATTTACTATAGGAGGACTAACCGGAGTAATCCTAGCAAATTCATCTTTAGATATTATACTTCATGATACTTACTACGTAGTAGCTCATTTTCATTATGTTCTTTCAATAGGAGCAGTATTTGCTATTATAGGAGGATTTATTCATTGATTTCCTTTATTAACTGGACTTTCTTTAAATAATAAATTACTTAAAATCCAATTTTTCTCTATATTTATAGGAGTAAATTTAACTTTTTTCCCCCAACATTTTTTAGGATTAAGAGGAATACCTCGTCGATACTCAGACTACCCTGACTCATATACCTTTTGAAACATCATTTCCTCTTTAGGGGCTTCAATTTCATTATTAAGTACCTTAATATTTATTTATATTCTTTGAGAAAGTATAATTTCTAATCGTTTAATATTAAACACAAATAATACTGTATCTTCAATAGAATGAATTCAATCACACCCCCCTAATGAACATTCATATTCTGAACTTCCTCTACTTTCTTATTTCTAATGTGGCAGAATAGTGCAATGAATTTAAGCTTCATATATAAAATATATTTTCTTTAGAAAATGTCTATTCATTCTTCACTTAACTTTCAAGAAGCTAATTCCCCTTTAATAGAACAACTTATTTTTTTTCATGATCACTCTATATCTATTTTAACTTTAATTATCTTTACTGTTATAATTTTAATAACAAACTTATTTCTAAATAAATCTATTAATCGATTTCTATTAGAAAATCAATCTATTGAAATTATTTGAACTTCTCTACCTGCAATTATTTTATTATTTTTAGCATTACCTTCCTTACAATTACTTTACTTATTAGAAGAATTAACCAACTCTAGTATAACCTTAAAATCTATCGGCCATCAATGATACTGATCCTATGAATACACAGACTTTAATATTGAATTTGATTCCTATCTTACCCCTAATAATTATCGTTTATTAGATGTAGATAACCGAATCATCCTTCCTTTTAAATCTCAAATTCGTATTCTAATTTCAGCCATAGATGTAATCCATTCCTGAACTATTCCTTCACTAGGAATTAAATCAGATGCAACTCCTGGTCGATTAAATCAAAGATCATTATATATTAATAAATCAGGCTTATTCTACGGTCAATGTTCAGAAATCTGCGGTGCAAATCACAGATTTATACCTATTGTAATCGAAAGAGTTTCACCTAAATATTTTATTAACTGAATTTTAAAAAACCAATCATTAGATGACTGAAAGTAAGTACTGGTCTCTTAAACCACTCTATAGTAAATTAACAACTACTTCTAATGAAAAAATTAGTTAAATAATAACATTAGAATGTCAATCTAAAATTATATAAAATATATTTTTTAATTCCACAAATAGCTCCATTACATTGACTTATTATATTTATCTTATTTTTATTAATTTTTATTTTATTAAATTCAATAAATTATTATAATTCTATTTCCTTAAAATCAACTCCTATAAAAAATAATATTACTGAAATTTATTCAATTTGAAAATGATAACTAACTTATTTTCCATTTTTGATCCTACAACTACATTAAACTTTTCATTTAATTGAATAAGTACCATTATTAGAATAACTTTAATCCCCCTATCTTACTGATTTATCCCTACAAAAATATCAATAATTTGAGTTAATATTTTAAATATCCTTCACAAAGAAATAAAAATTCTTATAGGAATAAAATTTTATAAAGGAAGTACTATCATATTAATTTCACTATTTTCATTTATTTTATTTAATAATTTTATAGGATTATTTTCCTATATTTTTACAAGCACTAGCCACTTAACTATAACATTAACTCTTGCTTTACCCTTATGATTAAGATTTATATTATTTGGCTGAATCAATAACACTCAACATATATTTATTCACTTAGTCCCTCAAAGAACCCCAACCTTACTCATATCTTTCATAGTTTGCATTGAAACTATTAGAAATATTATCCGTCCTTTAACTTTAGCAGTACGTTTAACTGCAAACATAATTGCAGGACATTTATTACTCACATTACTTAGATCTACAAATAAATCATTAAGAATTAATTTTATCTATTTATTAATTATAGCTCAATTTTTACTTTTACTTCTAGAAACAGCAGTCTCTATTATTCAATCTTATGTATTCACTATTTTAAGAACTTTATACTCTAGAGAAACAATCTAATGATAAAACAATCACATACATTCCATTTAGTAAATTTTAGACCCTGACCTTTAACTGGAGCATTAGGAACTTTAATTGCAATAACAGGCCTTGTAAAATGATTTCATCAATATAATCTATCATTATTATTAACTGGCTTTTTAATTATTATTTTAACAATATTCCAATGATGACGTGATATTATTCGTGAAAGTACCTTTCAAGGATACCACACATACATAGTAACTAAAGGCTTAAAATGAGGTATAATTTTATTTATCATTTCAGAAGTATTTTTCTTTATTTCATTTTTCTGAAGATTCTTTCATAGAAGACTTTCTCCAACTATCGAATTAGGAAATACCTGACCACCTTTAAATATTATCTCATTTAACCCCCTCCATATCCCTTTATTAAATACTATAATTCTTCTCTCTTCAGGAATTTCTGTAACATGAGCTCATCATAATTTAATAGAAAATAATTATTCACAAACCTTAAAAAGATTAACAATCACTATCCTATTAGGATTTTATTTTACAATCCTTCAAGGATATGAATATATAGAAGCCCCATTTACAATTGCAGACTCAATTTATGGATCTACCTTTTTTATAGCCACAGGATTTCATGGCCTACATGTAATTATTGGAACAAACTTTTTACTAATTTGTTTAATTCGTCATTATCTTAACCATTACTCAACTCTACATCATTTTGGTTTTGAAGCCGCAGCTTGATATTGACATTTTGTTGATGTAATTTGATTATTTTTATATATTTCAATTTATTGATGAGGCAACTAAATTTATATAGTACAAATAGTATATTTAACTTCCAATTAAATGATCTAATTTCTTTTAGTATAAATAATCCTAAATATTTTAATTATCAGAAATATTATTTTAATCCCTTTTATCATAATAATATTAACTAATTTAATTTCAAAAAAAACATTCAAAGATCGTGAAAAAACCTCTCCCTTTGAATGTGGCTTTGACCCCAAACCTCAATTACGCCCACCTTTTAGATTACAATTTTTTTTAATTGCTACAATTTTCTTAATCTTTGATGTAGAAATTACTTTATTAATACCAATAATCATAATTATACCATACTCAACTTATACCTCATGATTTATTACTAATTTAATCTTTTTAATTATTCTTTTACTAGGAATTTATCATGAATGAAATCAAGGAGCTTTAAAATGAACAACTTAATTTAAGATAATAGTTAATCATAACATTTAAATTGCATTTAAAAAGTGTTGAAACCCAACTTATCTTACAAATAAGAAGTAAAATTTACATTTAGTTTCGACCTAAAAATTTTGATGTCTTCATCCTTATTTATTTAATTGAAACCAAAAAGAGGTATATTATTGTTAATAATATTAATGAAATTAATTTCCAATTAAAGAAACATATTATTTAAGAAAAAGCTGCTAACTTTATCTTTAGCAGTGCAATTCTGTTAATGTTTCTTATTTATATAGTTTAATATAAAACATTATATTTTCAATATAAAAATAAATTTTATTTTATAAATATTTAAAAATTTAAAAATTTCCTTAATATCTTCAATATTATACTCTAATTATAAGCTATTTAAATAAATTAATATTAATAATAAAATAATTCATAAAATAATCAAAATCAAATAAATTTTTATATTATTATTCTGTAAAAATTGAAATATCTTGGCCTTTATAATAAAACTTTTAAATATCCCTTGACCCCCTAAATATTCATTTCATCCTTGATCAAAATTTTTAAATACTCTATATCCTACTATAAATATTTTTATATTTATACCAAAAGTAAAAATTCTGTATATAAACAATATAGATCCAAAATAATAACTTATTTTATACTTTATTAATATAAATAAACCTCAATTAAATTCTAATTTAAATAATTCCAACCCTAAAAATCCCCCACATAAACTTATACTAATTACCAACATTTTCATAAATAAAGGTAAACAAATTATTGAAGGAGACGGAAAAATAATTCAACTTAAAATTCTTCCTATTATAATAACCCCTATTAATAACATTACTTCTCTTTTTAACATACCTCATCTTTCATCCATTAAAGAATTTAATGTATAAAAATTAATAAAATTTCTTACTAAATAATAAGATAATCGCATAGTATAACATACAGTTAATCCAATAGATAAATAAAATAACATATATACCAATATATTAACTTCTATTATTCTTAAATACTCTAAAATTAAATCTTTAGAATAAAATCCAGCTAAAAAAGGCACTCCACACAATGCTAAATTAGAAATATTAAATCTAATACATGTAATAGGTATAAATTTTTCTAAACTCCCTAAATATCGAATATCTTGAATACCCTTAAAATTATGAATAATACCTCCAACACATATAAATAATAATGCTTTAAATAAAGCATGAGTTAATAAATGGAAAAAAGCTAATTTAATTAACCCTATTGATAAAATTCTTATTATTAACCCTAATTGACTTAATGTTGATAATGCAATAATTTTCTTCAAATCATATTCAAAATTAGCAATTAATCCAGCTATAAACATTGTTAAAACTGAAATAATTAATAAAAATTTACCTAAAAATCTACTTACAATCAAATAATTAAAACGAATTAATAAATATACTCCTGCAGTCACTAAAGTAGAAGAATGAACTAAAGCTGATACAGGTGTAGGAGCTGCTATTGCAGCAGGCAACCAAGAAGAAAAAGGAACCTGAGCTCTTTTAGTCACCCCTGCCAATAAAATTATTACTCCAATAAATAATATATATATATCATTCATTAATAAATCCATATAATAAATATAATTTCAACTCCCATAATTCAATATTCATCCAATTGCCAATAAAATAGCTACATCCCCTACACGATTCATCAAAATAGTTAATATACCAGCATTATAAGATTTTAAATTTTGATAATAAATTACCAAACAATAAGAAACTAAACCTAACCCATCTCATCCTAATAAAATTCTAATTAAATTTGGACTAATAATCAACAAAATTATTGATACAATAAACATTAATACTAATATAATAAATCGAATAATATTTTTATCCCCTTCTATATAATCATATCTATAATTTAAAACAACACATGAAATAAATATAACAAAACTTATAAAAAAAAAAACTATTCAATCTAATAAAATTCTTATTACAATTATACCAGAATTTAAACTAATAATTTCTCACTCAATAAAAATTACCTTTTCAAAAATTAAAAAAAATAAACCTAAAATAAAATTAATTAATCTTAATATAAATAAACTCCAAAAACTAATAAAACAAATTGAAATTTTATAAATAATTTAGAGTAAAATCATTTTTACATTTTTGACCCCACAAATCAAAATTTTTATTAAACTATCTAAATAAATCCATAACATAAAAATACTTTTTAAAACAATTAAATTTAAAGGCAATCAATGTAAAAATATTAATAAATATTCACGAATATACCCTCTTATACTAGAATAAACCCCAGAAAATAATTTCCCATGCTGACTATAAGAATATAAATACAAAGTATAACAAGCTCTAAAAAAAGATATTAATATTAAAATAAAAATTAATACCTTAGAATAAGCAATTAAACTTCTTAACAAAGAAATCTCTCTTAATAAATTTATAGAAGGAGGAGCTGCTATATTACAACATCTTAATAAAAATCATCATAAAGTTATTCTCGATATTAAATTTATTATTCCCTTATTTAACAATATTCTTCGACTATTTAATCGTTCATAACTTAAATTAGCTAAACAAAATATACCAGAAGAACATAGCCCATGAGCCAATATTATAAAATAAGCTCCTCAAACTCCTCAATAATTTCTAACTATTACTCCCCCCAAAACTATTCCTATATGAACAATAGAAGAATAAGCAATTAAAGATTTAATATCTATTTGACGTAAACATAATAATCTAACTAATACTCCTCCTACTAACCCAATTCTAATAAAAATATTATATAACTTACCCTTTATAACAAAAATTCTTACAACACGTAATAATCCATACCCCCCTAATTTTAATATAATCCCAGCTAAAATCATAGACCCTGAAATAGGAGCTTCTACATGCGCCTTAGGAAGTCATAAATGTACTATAAATATAGGTAATTTAATCAAAAAAGCCAAAATCAATCTTAAATACAAATATAATCTATACTCATCATAAAATATAAACATATAAAATATTAAACTACCTTCTATTTTTCATAAATACAATGCCCCTATTAACAAAGGTAAAGAAGCAAATAAAGTATAAAATAACAAATAAATTCCTGCTTGTAATCGTTCAGGTTGATACCCCCAACCTAAAATTAAAATTAATATAGGCACCAATCTAACTTCAAAAAAAATATAAAATATAATTAAATCCATTACTCTAAAAGATAAAATTAACATTAATAACAATAATAATAATATAAATATAAAATTTTCCACAAAATATTTTTTTTTTAAAATTCTTTCTCTTGCTAACATTATTAAAGAACAAATCCAATAACTTAATAAAATTAAACCAAAAGACAATAAATCCACTCCTAAAAAATAACTAATATCAATTCAACTTAACATAAATCCTTTTATAAAAAATATAAAACCTGATATAAAAATTATCAATTGTATTAATCAATACTTTTTATCCATTAATCTTAAAGGAATCAAAAATAACAAAATTAAAATAAACTTTAACATATATTTAATGTATTATAATAATCATTTCTATGAGTTCGAATAAGAGAAACTAATACCCCCAATCCTACAACTCTTTCACATACACAAAAAGTTAAAAAAAATATTCTAAAATAATACTCATATATATATATAGATAAATAAATATATAAAAATATAAATACAGATAAAATAATAAATTCTAAACTTAATAGTATTAATAATAAATGTTTTCGTTTAAAAGAAAACACTAATATTCCAACCATAAATATAACCATAAATTCAAATAAATTTCTTAATATAAGTTTTAATAATTTAATAAAAATATTGATCTTGTAAATCAAAAATAAGTTTCACTTTTAAAACTTCAAAGAAAAAAACTATTTATCTTTAATCTCCAAAATTAATATTTTAAATTTAAACTATTCTTTGATATTTATTCATTATTATTATTATTAAATCTTAATTTATCAATTATTTTTATATTTATAAAACATCCCTTATCCATAGGATTAATACTTTTTCTACAAACAATTATAATCTCTCTAATTATAGGATTCTTTAATATTACCTTTTGATTCTCCTACATTATATTCCTAATTATAATTGGAGGAATATTAATCCTATTTATTTATATAACAAGACTAGCTTCAAATGAAAAATTCTCATTTTCTTCATTTTTATTAATTATGCTATCTATTCTAAATTTAATACTTATTATATTATATTACCCTAAATTATCATATTTCAATATAAATACATTCTCCATTAATTCAACTTTCTTAAATTCTTTAAAATTTATTTTTAACTTACCTATTAATTTTATTACAATTATATTAATAATTTACCTATTAATTACTTTAATCATTGTAATTAAAATTACTAATCTCAATCAAGGCCCATTACGACAAAAATTTTAATGAATAAACCCCAACGAATTACCCACCCTATTATAAAAATTATTAATTCATCTCTTATTGATCTTCCTTCTCCTTCAAATATTTCTTTATGATGAAATTTTGGATCCTTATTAGGCTTATGTTTAACTATTCAAATTATTACAGGATTATTTTTATCCATACATTATTCTGCAGATATAACATTAGCATTTTTAAATATTAATCATATTTGTCGAAATGTAAATTTAGGCTGACTTATTCGAACTATCCACACAAATGGGGCTTCATTTTTCTTTATTTGTATATATATACATATTGGCCGTGGAATATATTATGGTTCCTATAAACTTTATTATACATGAATAATCGGAATAATTATTTTTTTTTTATCTATAGGAACTGCCTTTCTAGGCTATGTTTTACCTTGAGGTCAAATATCTTTTTGAGGGGCAACTGTAATTACTAATCTATTATCTGCTATCCCCTATATTGGAACAATCCTAACCCAATGAATCTGAGGAGATTTTGCAATTAATAATGCAACTCTTACTCGATTTTTTACATTTCATTTTCTATTTCCTTTTATTATTACAAGTATAGTATTTATCCATTTAATTTTCCTACATCAAACAGGATCAAATAATCCTTTAGGATTAAATAGAAATATCGATAAAATTTCATTTCATCCCTATTTCAATTTTAAAGATTCTATTACCTTTATTATACTAATACTTATTCTCACTATTTTAACACTTACTAACCCTTATTATTTAAGAGACCCAGATAACTTTATCCCAGCTAATCCATTAGTAACCCCTATCCACATTCAACCCGAATGATACTTTTTATTTGCTTATGCAATTCTTCGTTCAATCCCTAATAAACTAGGAGGAGTTATTGCATTAATTATATCAATTACTATTTTAATAATTTTACCAATTTTTAACTTCAATAAAATTCAATCATTAAAATTTTATCCATTAAACCAACATATATACTGAAGATTCATAATAATTTTCATCTTATTAACATGAATTGGTATATGTCCAGTTGAAGCCCCCTACATTCTACTCGGTCAATACATAACTTTTTTTTATTTTATATTCTTCTTAATTAATCCTTTAATTATAAAAATTTGAAACTTATTATTATATAATTAATAATTAATGAACTTGAATAAGTATATGTTTTGAAAACATACTATAGTAAATAATTTACTATTAATTTTACTAAAAAAAATTCACTAAATTAATATTAAACAAATAAATTTTAACCCAATATAAAATACTAATATATTCAATGTCATTGGTAAAAAAATTTTTCAAGCCAAATACATTAATTTATCATACCGAAATCGAGGGAATGCCCCCCGAACTCAAATAAATCCAAAAATTAAAACCACTAATTTAAAATAAAATCCAAATGAATTCAAATTTCTACCCAAAAATATCACTACAAACAATAATCTTATAAATAAAATTCTAGTATACTCAGCCAAAAATAATAAAGCAAATCCTCCTCTTCTATACTCCACATTAAACCCTGAAACCAACTCAGATTCTCCTTCAGCAAAATCAAAAGGAGCCCGATTAGTCTCAGCTAATATAATTACACATCAAATCAATATTAAAGGCCCCCCTAATAAAAAAAATCAAAAAAATTCTTGATTTTTTATAAACTCAACCAAACTATACCCTCCATTCAAAAAAATAAATGAAATTATAACTAAAGCCAAACTTACCTCATAAGAAATTGTTTGAGCAATAGCCCGAATTCTTCCCAATAATGAATACTTAGAATTAGAAGACCACCCAGCAATTATTATTGCATAAACCCCCAAACTTATTACACATAATATAAATATTACACTCAAATCAAAAGAAATTATAATAAAACAATAAGGAACAATTAATCATATTAACAAAATAATAAATAAACTAAAAATTGGAGACCAATAATATATAATATAATTAGAAATCAAAGGATACCCTTTTTCTTTAGAAAATAACTTTAAAGCATCACCAAAAGGTTGAACAATCCCCATAATTCCAACTTTATTTGGACCTTTACGAAACTGAATATATCCTAAAATCTTTCGTTCAAATAATGTCAAAAAAGCAACACCTACTAATACACAAATTACTAAAATTAATGATCTAACAATAAATATAATCAAATCTAACAATAACAAGTATTATTTGTAATATAATTACATTTAAGAATTCTAAATTCATTGCACTATTCTGCCAAAATAACAATAATATTCATAATTATCATAAATAATCTATATTAAATACTTGGTCCTTTCGTACTAAAATATTTAAATTTAAATAAAGATAGAAACCGACCTGGCTTACACCGGTCTGAACTCAGATCATGTAAAGATTTAAAGGTCGAACAGACCTAAATTTATTAAACTTCTACACCTAAAATTATCTTTAATCCAACATCGAGGTCGCAAACTTTTTTATCAATATGAACTCTCCAAAAAAATTACGCTGTTATCCCTGAGGTAACTTAATCTTACTCTCCATAATAAAAGATCAATTAATCATTAATTAATGTTCTTTAAAAGAAAATTTATAAAATTTCTCTATTACCCCAATAAAATAATTTTCTATTTAAATTAAACCCTAAACTAAATCTAACTTAAATATATATTATAAAGATCTACAGGGTCTTCTCGTCTATTATAAATATTTAAGCTTTTTCACTTAAAAATTAAATTCTACTTTAAATCAAATTAAGACAGTTTTTATTTCGTCCAACCTTTCATACAAGTTTTCAATCAAAAAACTAATGATTATGCTACCTTTGCACAGTCAAATTACTGCGGCCATTTAAAATTCAGTGGGCAGGTCAAACTTTAAATTTTTTTCTAAAAGCGATGTTTTTGATAAACAAGCGAATAATATATTTGCCTAATTCCTTAACTTAATCTATTTTTATTATATATTCATAAATATATATTTATACTAATTCTATCATTATAACTAATTTCATATTATTAAAAACTAATAATTTATAAAAACTTAAAATATTATAAAATCTTCTTATAAACTTAAATTAATTATAACAAATTATAATTATTGACTATTTCTAAACCTATATTTTTATATTAAAAATAACATTTTTAAAATTTTAATTAAAAGCTAATCCCTTTAATTAGTACTATTAAACTTTAATAATCTCATATAAATAAACTATTAAAATTTTAACATTGAATTAAATTCATTTCTAAATTAACTAGATATATTTAAAGACGAATAACTTTTCATTACTAATAAATAATTAAATATATTTTTGCTACAAAAACAATAATAATACATTAACTCCTTTAAATTCGAGAAAATCAATTTACTTAACCTATATTTATAAACCCTGATACACAAGGTACAAAAACTTAATTTTACTTTTTAAAAATTATATTTATTTCTTATACAATACTACTTCACTATAATTACTTTTATTTTTTCATTAAACATTACTAAAATATATTATTTATAAAATTATTTCTATTAACTATATTTAACACTAAATTTTAATAAAACTCTAATTTCAAATTAAATTGAATTACACAATTAATCTTTTAATGTAAATAAAATGTTTTCTCTCAAACTCTAATTTGATATTAATTCTAGATACATTTTCCAATACATCTACTTTGTTACGACTTATCTTAATTTACTATAAGAGTGACGGGCAATATGTACATATTCTAGAGCTAAAATCATAAAAATTAAATTATTCATTATTACTATTAAATCCACTTTCATAAATATTTTCATTATTTAATTCATTAATAAATAACTTTATTGTAACTCATTTCTACTTAATTATAAACTACACCTTGATCTGAAATAAATTATTATTTTAATTCTAAAAAATTATCTCATAAAATTTTCTTATAACGACGATATATAAATTTATATAAATTAAGTCAAATTTATCGTGGACTATCAATTACAGAACAAGTTCCTCTAAATAGACTAAAATACCGCCAAATTTTTTAAATTTCAAGACTTTAACTAATACTACTTTAATAATAAATTTACATTTAAAATAATAGGGTATCTAATCCTAGTTTAAATAAAAATTTCCTAATAAATAAACACCATAAATTAAAATAAAATTTAAATTTAAAATTTAACCTAATAAATTTAATTTTTATTTATATATACTATATAATTATAACTAATAAAATTCAATTAAATTTATTGTATAACCGCAACTGCTGGCACAATATTTGTCAATTCTAAAATAAATTTATAATTCTTAATTACTTAAATTATTAAAACTTTATACTACAAATAAAAATACTATCACAATTCTCTAAATTATAATATCAATCTCACAAAAATTTATATAAACATAAATTATAAATTAAATTTAAAAACTAAAATTAAACTTTAATAACTAAAACATAAATAATATAAATTTTATAAATTATTATTTCTTCTCCCTCTTCCTCCTCCCATCCAATTATATTTCAATACAACAATTACAAAAGAAAAAATATTAGTAATTCCCATTCTCCACTATATAATATATAATTAAATTACCCCATAGATTAATTATATAAAAAACTAAATAATTTTTATTTAATAAATTTTAAATATTTAAAATTAAATCTTTATTTAAATAACTTTAAATAAAATAAAATTTATATTTTATAAATAATTTTATTTATATTTAATTTTACTATAAATTATAATTAATTTTATTTAAAAATTTATTAATTTAATAAATTTTAAATATAAAATATAATTAAATTAATATTTATATCTTTATTTAAATAATTTTAAATAAAATAAAATTTATATATCATAAATAATTTTATTAATCTATTACATTTAATTATTTTTTTTCTTATTAAATATTAACATATATTACAATTTTATTTATATATATATAATATTTTCTTTATAATATTTTTTAAATATTAAAATATTTTTACAATAAATAATTTTCTTAATAATAAATAATTTCATTTTATATAAATATCTATATAAATTTTTTTTTTTTTTTTTTTTTATATATATATTAATAAATATTTATATATTATATAATAATTTAAATAAACATTATGAAATTACAAATGATTATATTAATAATTATTGTCCCCTAAAGGTTTCTCTTCTAAATAATCTTTATATATTAATAGATAAATATATATTAATATATTTTTATTTATTAATAACGGTTTATAAAATATTTATATATATATAAATATTTTATATATTTATAAATCAATATATGTATATATAAATAAATATATATATATACTAATATAAAATGTATTTAATATAAATATCTATATATTATTGTACATTAAATTATTATATGCCAAAAATAACTCCAAAAATCAAGATTTTAGGGCCATTTTTCGAGATTTTTCGCAAATTTTTTAACTTTTTAAAAAATTTTTAAAATTTCCAAAAATTAAACCCTACTTAAAAAAAAAAGAATTTTTATACTCCTCAAGACTTACTTATTAAATAATTAAATTATTAGGGCTCCCCCCCCCCATAATCCCCCTCTCAATCATCCTTACTAGCCACCTTCTTAATCATCCTTACTAATCACCTTCTTACTCATCCTTACTAATCACCTTCTCAATCATCCTTACTAATCACCTTCTCAATCATCCTTACTAATCACCTTC